TAGCGATACCTTCTACGGCTTGGCCCGCAGCAGTACCTTGACCGACTCCGGGTCCAATAGAAGCAAGTCCTACGGCCAATCCAGCAGCAATAACGGAAGCAGCAGAAATTAGGGGATTCATGGTAAGCTCCTCACAACAAAAAATGAAGAAATGGTTAATGATATAATCAAATAAACCAATGAATTAAATTATTATATATTACTTAATTTATTACTTAATTAATGTACTTAATTAATGTTATTTATATATTTATATTATAATATTAATTAGTTACATTACTTATTATTTCATATTCCATCACTAAGATCCATACAACTAAACTAAGAACTCCGAACCTAATTTGAGAAGTGATGATATTTGATATTACTGAATCATCAGAACTACTTCAATATCTCGTTTTTATTCCCTACCCAAGTCTTTGTAAATCCATATAATATAGTTCTTCTATTTCTTTGTTCCGAACCCATTCTTTCAATTCTTCGCTCCTTCATCTTCTTTATATGCATTCATAGGCTTGACTTCATATTCAATCCACACATACAGTCACAGACGAAAAAGGAAGAGCTTATATCGTAATCCATATAAAGAAAGTGGAATCTATATCTATATAAAGTCGGTAGTAATATGGGGAATGAAATAATATACATGGGTAGTCCATATATAACTATTGAATATCTACTATCACATATACATGTGTTTCTTCCATAATGTAAACCATCGCCATCTTATTTCTATTGAATCGGATCGGACCCTGGAATCATTCTTCTAAGCATACACCGGAGTTCACATATAATATGTAGCTACGGCTATGTAGCTCGACCCACCTAACCTACTTGATTTTTAATCTTATTCGTGAACTCTTTCTTGTCTTTATCATTATCTCACATGGATACAAACGAAGAGATTCATCAAAGCGAATCATCCCATATCAAGATTTGATGATTGATTGATCCAATTGCAATTAATTCCAATTTTGGTCAATTGTTGAATAGAATGGAATGAAATAGCAACGGTTCCGCAGAACATAGTTCTTGTTGTTTCGTCGCACGCCCCAAACGGGTAACAATTATTACCCCAATTATGAATCGTCGTAATTGACTGGGCAAATAAAGGAGATGTATGACATGAATAGGACAAAAGGGGATCTTAGGAAAAATTTTGAATCCCCCCTTTTTTTACAATTCCGTAGTGTAATACGTAATATAATAAATATTAATATCGTACATATATATCTCTTGCTCTTGTTTTCTTCCTACTCTATATCATTATCATACATATCATAAATAAATATATTTATATCAATCATGTTCCTCAAGCAGGTATCTTGAGCTACCCATGAATTAATTATTGGAATAAGATTCATGGGCTTACTTAATTTTTAATTAAAATCAATTCAAAAAGAAAAAGCGACTCTTTGAAATTCAAAGCATTATTTTATTATTTATTTGGATGGAAAGCTACTCAATGATGACCTTCCATGGATTCACCTATATAAGCCGCGGCTAAGGTTGCAAAAATCAGAGCTTGAATACCGCTTGTGAATAATCCGAGGAACATCACAGGTATAGGAATCACTAAAGGTACTAAAGAAACAAGAACAACAACTACTAATTCATCGGCCAATATATTCCCGAAAAGTCGAAAACTAAGTGATAAAGGTTTTGTGAAATCTTCTAAGACATTAATTGGTAAAAGTATTGGAGTTGGTTGAATGTATTTACCGAAATAACCCAATCCCTTTTTAGTAAGGCCTGCATAGAAATATGCCACTGACGTGAGTAAAGCTAAAGCAACAGTAGTATTTATATCATTCGTAGGTGCAGCTAACTCCCCATGAGGTAACTGTATGATTCTCCAAGGTAAAAGAGCACCTGACCAGTTAGAAACAAAAATAAATAGGAACAGAGTTCCAATAAAAGGAACCCAAGGACCATATTCTTCTTCTCCAATTTGAGTTTTGCTCACGTCTCGAATGAATTCAAGAACATATTCGAAGAAATTCTGGCCGTCGGTCGGAATAGTTTGTGGATTCCGAACGGCTATAGCGGCTGAACCTAATAAGATAGCAATTACGACCCAAGAAGTTATAAGTACTTGGGCATGCACTTGGAAACCCCCTATTTGCCAATAGAAATGTTGGCCTACTTCCACACCGGATATCTCGTATAACCCCTTTAGTGTGTTGATGGAACATGGTAGAACATTCATATTACCCTCTGACAGAAATGGAACTTAAGAAGGAATTATTTTGATTCAACCATTTCTTTTTCTACTCTCCTGCCTAATTTAATCATTTCGGGTACTAAATTAATTAATGAATTAATCACGTAATATATCCCCAGCAATTTGAATCTCTTTTTTCACATTCAGGAATAGTAAGAGTAACCGATTCAATGAATCTCTGGGTTTCCCGAAGCCAAGTAATTGACTTATCTTATCTTATTATTAATCAACGACTTCTTATATAGCTATAGCTAGAACGTCCCTGACAAATTGCGGATACTAATTTGTTAAGAATCAATCGGATGGAAGCTATAGCGTCATCGTTGGCTGGAATCGGAATATCTGCGAGATCTGGATCACAATTTGTATCGATTAAACAAATAGTTGGAATACCCAAAGTGACGCATTCTCGAAGGGCCGTATATTCTTCTTGCTGATCAATGATGATTACAATATCGGGTAACCCCGTCATATATTTGATACCACCCAGATATGTTTGAAAGTGAGATAATTGTCTCTTCAATATTGCTGCATCCCGTTTCGGGAGACGACTGAGTTGCCCCATCTCGGCTCTCACTCTCAAGTCCCTGAACTTATGAAGTCTCGTTTCTGTAGTGGACCAATTCGTTGACATACCACCGAGCCATTTTTTATTGACATAATGACACCGAGCCCTTATTGCAGCTGATGCTACCGAATCAGCTGCTTTATCTTTCGTACCAACTATTAAGAAGTGTTTTCCTCTACTTGCTGCGTCAAAAACTAAATCACAGGCTTCTGATAAAAAACGAGCAGTTCTCGTAAGATTTGTAATATGAATACCTTTACGCTTTGCAGAGATGTAAGGTGCCATTCTAGGATTCCATTTCCTAGTACCATGACCAAAATGAACCCCCGCTTCCATCATCTCTTCCAAACTGATGTTCCAATATCTTCTTGTCATTTATCCCCACACTTCCTCTAAAAAAAAGAGACGAGGTACCCTGAAATAAATAATTGTTCCAATGGAACCTTCTACCGGGGGTTGACCGTTGATACACGGTCCAAGCTTCACTTCATTATTATTAATTCCTTTACCCTTGGTTTCGATATTCTCTTTATTAACAGATCATTCATTATATTAGTATTAGCTTAGCTAATAATGAATCTGCTCTTATGAACGATTGGATTAGATCCCATAGAATGGTTGTTCTGATGTATTATGGAAACTCTTTGGCTTTGGGATGCAAGAACCAAATAATTCTCTGTGGTGGAACAGAATATCTCTCATTTCCCCCCCGAATAGATTCTTCTTTTGTATTTCCAAAGGAATGTTGTTGTATTCCCTTGAACGGTGAACGAATCGTTTGAATCCGGTACCAACGGGTATCATCCCCCCCAGAACAACATTCTCTTTCAGGCCTTTCAACCAATCAATACGACCCCGGAGAGCGGCTTTTGCTAAAACTCGAGCGGTTTCCTGAAAACTAGCTTCTGATATGAAACTTTGAGTATTCAGAGATGCTCTCGTTATTCCCAATAAGACGGCTCGGTAACAAATAGCCTCTTCCAAAGCACGACCTGCTCGTTCTGCTCGCAACAATCCGATTAGTTCCCCGGGTGAAAAAACATTAGACATTCCATCTTCTGAAACCAACACTTTTGATGTTATTTGTCGTACAATAATCTCTATATGCCTATTATGAATCTGTACCCCCTGGGATCGATAAACCTTTTGGATCTTATTAACCAAAGAAATACGACTTTGCGCTATGGTGAGTTCAGCACCAATCAGGAATCCCCAAGGAATTCCAAGAATTCCTGTTATATGTTCGTTCCAACCTTCAACCCTTTTTTCTAGGTTCATCGATATTGAATCAATTGAACGAACTTCTAACACTTGTTCAACCTTTGGAAGGCCATGAGTTATATCACCAGATCTCGATTTTTCATATATAAATGTAACTAATGTATCTCCTTCGTAAAAGATTTCTCCATAATCACCATGAACGGTTGCTCCTCGGGTGGCCAAGTAGGGTTTAGCTGATCTTATTATGAAAGAGTCAACATAAACCATTATAACTTGACCAGATTTTATGCGTGTTCCGTGTTTGGATAGACATACATTTTCACAAATAAACTGTCCAAGGCTAATTATTGTGGTTGTGGATGTCCCCTCACAATAATCGTGAGGGAGAAAGCACGAATTCGAATCGAATAGATTTAAAATGATGTCACTGCATGGATTTGGATTAGAGATTCTCCCGTTTTCATCCACTAAATAATATTTAAGTAGTTGGAAAGTCTGTTTTGGATTATTATTATCCAGTAGTAAATATTTATTTAATAGGATCTCATTATGAGTTATTGAATGATAAGATGAGGAAAAATTATAAATTTTAGGTACAGTACCTAAGGGACCCGACGAATTCAGAATTGGAATCAGGGGATCCTCTTTTTCTTTAATTGATTCTTTGGTCACATTGTGATATTTTGAAACATTGATGCGAGAACAATTGGATGATGAAAAAACTATAAGGGATTGGCCTTCCTTATTTCTATTAAGAAATGTATGAACGGTTCCTTGATGTTGACTAAGTGATTTCATCTTCACCTTGGAAGAAAAAAGATTGGTATTGGCGCAATATGACCCAGTATCAGGAATCACTGAACCTGCCCTATCATTCCTCTTTCCAGTATACAAAATAGGAGACTTCACCAAATCAATTCTTATGAAATATCGAATCAGATCATTTGCTCTTACTTCAGCAGAAGAAGCCTGAACCTTTTCTATAGA